GCTAGCGTAGCTTAACCTAAAGCATAACACTGAAGATGTTAAGATGGACCCTAGAAAGTCCCGCAGGCACAAAGGCTTGGTCCTGACTTTACTGTCAGCTTTAGCTATATTTACACATGCAAGTATCCGCACCCCTGTGAAAATGCCCACCCCCGTCCTCCCTGCCCGAGGACAAGGAGCTGGTATCAGGCACACCCCCCGTAGCCCACGACACCTAGCTTTGCCACACCCCCAAGGGAACTCAGCAGTGATAAACATTAAGCCATGAGCGAAAGCTTGACTTAGTTAAAGCTAAGAGGGCCGGTAAAACTCGTGCCAGCAACCGCGGTTATACGAGAGGCCCAAGTTGATAGGATTCGGCGTAAAGGGTGGTTAAGGGTTACTAAAAAATAAAGCCGAACGTTCTCAATGCTGTTATACGCTCCCGAGATACTTGAAGCCCCACCACGAAAGTGGCTTTACCCCGCCCCGAACCCACGAAAGCCAGGGTACAAACTGGGATTAGATACCCCACTATGCCTGGCTGTAAACATTGATAAGATATTACACGCATTATCCGCCTGGGTACTACGAGCGCTAGCTTAAAACCCCAAGGACTTGGCGGTGCTTTAGACCCCCCTAGAGGAGCCTGTTTCTAGAACCGATAATCCCCGTTCAACCTCACCCTTCCCTGTAAATCCTGCCTATATACCGCCGTCGCCAGCCTACCCTGTGAAGGATCTAAAGTGGGCCAAACTGGTACTACCCCCAATGTCAGGTCGAGGTGTAGCATATGGAAGGGGAAGCAATGGGCTACATTCGCTGACCCAGCGAATCACGAAGGGCACACTGAAAGGCGTGTCTGAAGGTGGATTTAGCAGTAAGAGGGGAGCAGAGCGCCCCCCTGAAGTCGGCTCTGAAGCGTGCACACATCGCCCGTCACTCTCCCCGAATTAGTCTACGCCAGTAACTAACAACACGGACGCCAGCGAGGGGAGGCAAGTCGTAACATGGTAAGTGTACCGGAAGGTGCACTTGGATAAATCAGGGTATAGCTAAGATAGAAAAGCGTCTCCCTTACACTGAGAAGCCATCCGTGCAAATCGGATTACCCTGACGCCTTACAGCTAGCCCACCAAAAGTAAAAGCAACACACCACTTAAATAACCCCTGATGTACTCAACACCCAATAAACAAATCATTTTACCCCCCTAGTATGGGCGACAGAAAAGGGACTAGGAGCAATAGAGAAAGTACCGCAAGGGAAAGCTGAAAGAGAAATGAAACAAATCAGTTTAAGCCTAACAAAGCAGAGACTAAAACTCGTACCTTTTGCATCATGATTTAGCTAGTACAAACCAAGCAAAGAGAACTTTAGTTTGAGACCCCGAAACCAAGTGAGCTACTCCAAGACAGCCTGACAATAGGGCGAACCCGTCTCTGTGGCAAAAGAGTGGGGAGAGCTTCGAGTAGCGGTGACAGACCTACCGAACTTGGTTATAGCTGGTTGCCCGGGAAGTGAATAGCAGTTCAGCCCTATGGCTTCTCTTTTCAAGTATGACTACTGGAACTGACAACCGAAGAACCACCATAGGAGTTAATCAAAGGGGGTACAGCCCCTTTGATACAGGACACAACCTTTCCAGGAGGGTAAAGATCATAATTAATTTAAGGTCCTATGTTCGGGTGGGCTTAAGAGCAGCCATCCCAATAGAAAGCGTTAAACCTCGGACATTTTCCTACCGATTATCCGGATAACTTCATCCCAGCCCCCTAACCTTACCGGGCCGCTCCATACTTTTATGGAAGCGACCATGCTAATATGAGTAATAAGAGGGCTTAATGCCCCTCTCCTCGCACAAGTGTAGATCGGAACGAACCCACACCGAATTTTAACGGCCCCAAACAAAGAGGGAAATGAACTATAAATAAATAACAAGAAATACACTCAACCACCAACCGTTAACCCCACACTGGTGTGCCCCTGAGGAACGACTAAAAGAAAGAGAAGGAACTCGGCAAACAAATTGAAGCCTCGCCTGTTTACCAAAAACATCGCCTCTTGCAAAATCAAAGAATAAGAGGTCCCGCCTGCCCTGTGACTTTATGTTTAACGGCCGCGGTACTCTGACCGTGCGAAGGTAGCGCAATCACTTGTCTTTTAAATGGAGACCTGTATGAATGGCATAACGAGGGCTTAACTGTCTCCTCTTTCCAGTCAATGAAATTGATCTTCCCGTGCAGAAGCGGGAATAAAAACATAAGACGAGAAGACCCTATGGAGCTTTAGACACCAGGGCAGGTCATGTTAAGAACCCCTATGTTAAAAGACAAAACAAGATGAACACTGCCCACATGTCTTTGGTTGGGGCGACCGCGGGGAAACAAACAACCCCCATGTGGACCGGGAGAACTTCTCCTAAAAGCAAGAACCGCAGTTCTAACTAACAGAACTTCTGACCTTTAAGATCCGGCTAGCGCCGATCAACGGACCGAGTTACCCTAGGGATAACAGCGCAATCCCCTTTGAGAGCCCATATCGATGAGGGGGTTTACGACCTCGATGTTGGATCAGGACATCCTGATGGTGCAGCCGCTATTAAGGGTTCGTTTGTTCAACGATTAAAGTCCTACGTGATCTGAGTTCAGACCGGAGTAATCCAGGTCAGTTTCTATCTATGAAGCGATCTTTTCTAGTACGAAAGGACCGAAAAGAAGAGGCCAATGCTACAAGTAAGCCTCTCCCCTACTTACTGAAAACAACTAAAATAAATAATAGGGCGCATGACCTTAACCTGAGATAACGGTATGTTAGGGTGGCAGAGTCCGGCTAATGCAAAAGACCTAAGCTCTTTCTACAGAGGTTCAAGTCCTCTCCTTAACTATGATCTCAGCACTAATCACGCACGTCATCAACCCCCTAGCCTTTATCGTCCCCGTTCTTCTTGCAGTTGCATTCCTCACCCTCCTTGAACGTAAAGTGCTTGGGTACATGCAACTACGTAAGGGCCCCAATGTTGTAGGCCCCTACGGCCTCCTCCAACCCATTGCGGACGGCGTCAAATTATTTATCAAAGAGCCCGTCCGACCCTCCACTTCTTCCCCCATCTTATTCTTACTAGCCCCCATGCTAGCACTTACCCTGGCTCTCACACTATGAGCCCCCATACCCATGCCCTACCCAGTCACTGACCTCAACCTAGGTATCCTATTTATCCTCGCCCTTTCAAGCCTAGCAGTTTATTCTATCCTGGGCTCGGGCTGAGCCTCAAATTCAAAATACGCCCTAATCGGCGCCCTCCGAGCAGTCGCACAAACCATTTCCTACGAAGTAAGCCTAGGACTTATTCTACTCTGCATCATCATCTTCACGGGCGGCTTCACCCTACAAATGTTCAACGTAGCCCAAGAAAGTGTTTGACTAATTGTACCCGCCTGACCTCTCGCCGCAATATGATACATCTCAACCCTAGCAGAGACAAACCGCGCCCCCTTTGACCTCACCGAGGGCGAATCCGAGCTTGTCTCAGGCTTCAACGTAGAATACGCCGGAGGGCCCTTTGCCCTATTTTTCCTCGCCGAATACGCCAACATCCTCCTCATAAATACCCTCTCTGCCACACTCTTCCTGGGAGCCTCCCATATCCCCACACTCCCCGAACTAACTGCCGCCAACCTCATAACCAAAGCAGCCCTTCTCTCAATTGTCTTCCTATGAGTTCGTGCCTCCTACCCTCGCTTCCGATACGACCAACTCATGCACCTAATCTGAAAAAATTTCCTTCCCCTGACCCTAGCCCTAGTTATTTGACACCTGGCACTACCGGTCGCCTTTGCAGGACTCCCCCCTCACCTCTAAGCCAGGAGGCGTGCCCGAAGCCTAAGGGCCACTTTGATAGAGTGGACTATGGAGGTTAAAGTCCTCCCGCCTCTTTTAGAAAGAAGGGATTCGAACCCTACCTAAAGAGATCAAAACTCTTGGTGCTTCCGCTACACCACTTCCTAGTAAAGTAAGCTAAGTTTAAGCTCTTGGGCCCATACCCCAAAAATGTGGGTTAAAGTCCCTCCTTTGCTACGTGGCTCCTGCACTAACTACCCTCCTATTGTTTGCACTTGGCCTCGGAACAACCGTCACATTCGCCAGCTCCCACTGGCTCGTGGCTTGAATGGGGCTTGAAATTAATACCCTGGCCATCCTACCACTTATGGCACGACACCACCACCCCCGAGCAGTCGAAGCCACTACTAAGTATTTTCTTATCCAAGTGACTGGGGCAGCCTTACTACTGTTCGCCACCTGCTCAAATGCCTGACTAACCGGCGAATGGGAAATTAAACAAACAGGCCATGTTTACACTACAACAGTAGCCATGATTGCACTTACACTCAAACTCGGGCTCGCACCCATGCACATCTGACTACCCGAGGTACTCCAAGGCCTTGATCTTTCCATCGGACTCCTCCTTTCCACCTGACAGAAACTAGCCCCGCTCATTCTTCTGGTGCAAATTACCCCTCCAAATTCCAAGCTCCTAATTATCCTTGGAGTAGCCTCCACTCTTCTAGCAGGATGAGCAGGCCTAAACCAAACTCAGATCCGCAAAATTCTTGCCTACTCATCAATCGCACACCTAGGCTGAATGATTGTTGTTATCCAATTCTCATTCACCCTAACCCTGCTCACCCTTCTCATTTATACTATTATGACCGTCTCAGCCTTCCTTGTCTTCAACATGAACAAATCAACCACCATTAACGCACTAGGCATCTCCTGGACAAAATCCCCCGCAATCACAGCCCTCACCCCCCTCATTTTGCTCTCTCTAGGAGGACTGCCGCCCCTTACAGGATTCATAACCAAATGACTTATCCTTCAAGAACTAACAAAGCAGGACCTCGCACCTCTCGCAACTCTTGCTGCACTCTCTGCCCTCCTCAGCCTTTACTTCTACCTCCGACTCTCCTATGCCATAACACTAACGATATCCCCAAACAACATTACAGGGACCGCACCATGACGACTTGTTTCTTCAAAACGCACCCTCCCAACCGCCACATTCACGATGGCCACCCTTCTACTTCTACCACTCACACCAGCCATCACCGCCCTCCTGGCACAGTAAGGGGCTTATGTTAATGTTAGACAAAGAGCCTTCAAAGCTCTAAGTGTGGGTTAAAATCCCTCAGCCCCTGTAAGAGTAGCGGGACACTATCCCACATCTCCTGCGTGCAAAGCAGGCACTTTAATTAAGCTATACCCTTTCTAGATGAGAAGGCCTCGATCCTACAAACTCTTAGTTAACAGCTAAGCGCTCAAACCAGCGAGCATTCATCTACCTTTCCCCGCCTCCCGGAAAAAGGCGGGGAAAGCCCCGGCAGGCGTCTAACCTGCTTCTTTAGATTTGCAATCTAATATGTAAAACACCTCAAGGCTTGATAAGAAGGGGAATCGAACCCCTGTATGTGGGGCTACAATCCACCGCTTAAAACTCAGCCATCTTACCTGTGGCAGTCACACGCTGATTTTTCTCAACTAACCACAAAGATATTGGCACCCTCTATCTAGCCTTCGGTGCCTGAGCCGGGATGGTAGGAACTGCTTTAAGCCTTCTTATTCGTGCCGAGCTCAGCCAACCCGGCGCTCTTTTAGGTGACGACCAGATTTATAATGTAATCGTTACAGCACATGCCTTTGTAATAATTTTCTTCATGGTAATGCCAATTATGATTGGAGGGTTTGGTAACTGACTTATTCCACTCATGATCGGTGCACCCGACATGGCTTTCCCTCGAATGAACAACATGAGCTTCTGGCTACTCCCCCCTTCTTTCCTCCTCCTTCTTGCCTCTTCAGGTGTTGAAGCTGGAGCCGGAACTGGCTGAACAGTTTACCCCCCACTAGCAGGTAACCTGGCACACGCCGGAGCATCTGTTGACCTGACTATCTTCTCCCTTCACCTTGCAGGTATTTCTTCTATCCTAGGAGCTATTAACTTTATTACTACAATTATTAATATGAAGCCCCCTGCAATTTCACAGTACCAGACACCTCTGTTCGTCTGAGCCGTATTAATTACAGCCGTCCTACTCCTTCTGTCACTTCCAGTCCTTGCCGCCGGCATTACAATGCTACTCACAGATCGAAACTTAAATACAACTTTCTTCGACCCAGCGGGTGGGGGAGACCCAATCCTCTACCAGCACCTGTTCTGATTCTTCGGTCACCCGGAAGTGTATATCCTCATCCTCCCAGGCTTCGGTATGATCTCTCACATCGTTGCCTACTACGCAGGGAAAAAAGAACCATTCGGCTACATGGGGATGGTGTGAGCCATGATGGCCATCGGGCTCTTAGGATTCATCGTATGAGCCCATCACATGTTCACAGTAGGAATGGACGTAGACACTCGAGCCTACTTTACATCCGCAACAATGATTATTGCCATCCCTACAGGCGTAAAAGTCTTTAGCTGACTGGCCACCCTGCACGGAGGATCAATTAAATGAGACACGCCTCTACTTTGAGCGCTTGGCTTCATCTTCCTATTCACAGTGGGCGGCTTAACTGGCATTGTGCTGGCCAACTCTTCACTTGATATTGTGCTCCACGACACATATTATGTAGTTGCCCATTTCCACTACGTCCTATCAATGGGAGCTGTATTTGCAATCGTAGCCGGCTTCGTACACTGATTCCCCCTATTTACAGGCTACACACTTCACAGCACGTGAACAAAAATCCACTTCGGGGTTATGTTTGTGGGTGTCAACCTAACATTCTTCCCTCAACACTTCCTAGGCCTAGCCGGAATGCCACGGCGTTACTCCGACTACCCAGACGCCTATACCCTATGAAACACAGTATCTTCCATTGGATCTCTTGTATCACTAGTGGCAGTTATTATGTTCCTATTTATTATTTGAGAAGCATTCGCTGCCAAACGAGAAGTCCTATCCGTAGAACTAACGGCAACCAATGTAGAGTGACTGCACGGCTGCCCTCCCCCATATCACACATTCGAGGAGCCCGCATTCGTTCAAGTTCAGTCGCACTAGTTAAGCTCCCTCAACAGTTACGAGAAAGGGAGGAGTCGAACCCCCATAGGATAGTTTCAAGCCATCCACATAACCGCTCTGTCACTTTCTTGTAAGACGCTAGTAAAACAGATCATTACACTGCCTTGTCGAGGCAGAATTGTGGGTTTAAGTCCCGCGCGTCTTGTCAACTAATGGCACATCCTTCACAACTCGGTTTCCAAGATGCAGCTTCCCCCGTAATAGAAGAACTCCTCCACTTCCATGACCACGCTCTAATGATTGTGTTCCTAATTAGCACTTTTGTACTTTACATTATTGTGGCAATGGTAACAACTAAACTCACAAACAAGTTCCTAGTGGACTCCCAAGAAATTGAAATCATCTGAACTGTCCTACCAGCAGTTATCTTGATCATGATTGCCCTCCCTTCACTACGAATTCTCTATCTAATGGACGAGATTAACGACCCCCACTTAACAATCAAAGCCGTTGGACATCAATGATACTGAAGCTACGAGTACACGGACTACGAAGATCTAGCCTTTGACGCCTATATGACCCCGACCGAGGACTTAGAACCTGGTCAATTCCGACTTCTTGAAGTCGATCACCGAATAGTTATCCCTGCTGAATCCCCTATCCGAGTTCTCATCTCAGCAGAAGACGTGCTTCACTCATGAGCAGTTCCTTCTCTCGGAGTCAAAATGGACGCAATTCCAGGACGACTCAACCAAACAGCCTTTATCGCTACCCACTCAGGAATCTTCTATGGTCAGTGCTCCGAAATTTGCGGGGCCAACCACAGCTTCATGCCTATCGTTGTCGAGGCCGTACCTCTTGAACACTTCGAAGAATGAACGCTCGCCATCCTCCAGGACATCTCGCTAAGAAGCTAAACCGGACACAGCGTTAGCCTTTTAAGCTAAAGATTGGTGCCTACCACCCACCCTTAGCGACATGCCTCAATTAGACCCTGCCCCTTGACTCGCCATCTTCGTATTCTCCTGATTTATTCTCCTAACAATTGTTCCCCCCAAAGTATTAGCACACACATTCCCTGCCGAGCCAACAGCCCAAAGCGCGGAGGCTCCAAAAACAGAACCCTGAAACTGATCATGCCCGTAGGATTCTTCGAACAATTTATAAGCCCTGTTTACCTTGGCATCCCACTGATTGCAGTGGCCATGGTCATCCCTTGACTTTTCATCTCGACCCCCGGAGATCGATGACTGAACAACCGCCAACTCACTCTGCAGTCCTGATTCATCAACCGCTTTAATCACCAACTCCTCTCCCCCATTAAGCTAGGAGGCCACAAATGAGCCGTCCTCTTCACCTCACTGATGCTATTCCTAGTGTCCTTAAACATGCTTGGTCTGCTGCCTTACACCTTTACACCCACAACTCAACTATCCCTGAGCCTAGGCCTCGCAGTCCCCATTTGACTTGCCACAGTTCTTATTGGAATGCGCAATCAACCCACAGAATCGCTAGGACACCTTCTGCCAGAAGGCACACCAACGCCCCTAATCCCCGTCCTCATCATTATCGAGACTATTAGCCTCTTCATCCGACCTGTCGCCCTGGGGGTACGACTAACTGCCAACTTAACTGCCGGCCACCTCCTCATTCAACTGATCGCAACCGCCGCGTTTGTCCTCACAACGATTATGCCAGCTGTTGCCCTTCTAACCGCTACAATCCTCTTCCTACTCACCCTGCTGGAAGTTGCCGTTGCCATGATTCAGGCATACGTATTCGTGCTTCTGCTAAGCCTGTACCTTCAAGAAAACGTTTAATGGCCCACCAAGCACACGCATACCACATAGTTGACCCGAGCCCTTGACCCCTCACAGGAGCCGTTGCCGCTCTGCTAATGACATCTGGCCTCGCTGTCTGATTCCACTTCCACTCTACCACCCCTATGATTATGGGCACGGCCCTACTTCTCCTAACCATGTACCAATGATGACGAGACATCGTACGGGAGGGAACCTTCCAAGGACACCACACCCCTCCTGTCCAAAAAGGCCTTCGATATGGTATGATCCTTTTTATTACTTCAGAAGTCTTCTTCTTCCTGGGATTCTTCTGAGCCTTCTACCACGCAAGCCTCGCCCCCACACCAGAACTAGGGGGCTGCTGACCACCAACAGGAATCTCCCCACTTGATCCCTTTGAAGTGCCCCTGCTAAATACAGCGGTCCTTCTTGCCTCCGGAGTGACTGTAACCTGAGCCCACCATAGCATTATGGAGGGAGAACGAAAACAAGCAATCCAATCCCTCACTCTCACGATTCTGCTAGGCTTCTATTTTACCTTCCTTCAAGGCATAGAATACTACGAAGCCCCATTTACTATCGCAGACGGCGTATACGGGTCCACCTTCTTTGTGGCCACAGGCTTCCATGGCCTACATGTAATTATCGGCTCTACCTTCCTAGCCGTCTGCCTTATCCGCCAAGCTCTCTTCCACTTTACATCCGAACATCACTTTGGCTTCGAAGCAGCCGCCTGATACTGACACTTCGTAGACGTCGTGTGACTCTTCCTTTACGTATCTATTTACTGATGAGGATCTTAATCTTTCTAGTATAGCATTAGTATTCGTGACTTCCAATCACTCGGTCTTGGTGAAAATCCAAGGAAAGATAATGAACTTAGTAACAACAATTGTAACAATTGCTATTGCCTTATCAGCAGTCCTAGCCGTAGTCTCTTTTTGACTCCCCCTCATGAACCCCGACCCCGAAAAGCTCTCCCCCTACGAGTGCGGATTCGACCCTGTAGGTTCCGCCCGCCTCCCATTCTCCATGCGCTTCTTCCTAGTCGCCATTCTTTTCCTTCTATTTGACCTAGAAATTGCCCTATTGCTTCCCCTCCCGTGAGGGGACCAACTATCTGACCCCCTTTCAACCTTTATATGAGCCACCGCCGTTCTTGTGCTCCTCACGCTTGGCCTCATCTACGAATGACTCCAAGGGGGCTTAGAATGGGCTGAATAAGGAGGTTAGTCTAAGTAAAACATTTGATTTCGGCTCAAAAGCTTGTGGTTAAAGTCCATAACCCCCTAATGACCCCCGTCCACTTTGCCTTCTCCTGCACCTTCATTCTAGGGCTAATAGGCCTAGCGTTCAACCGAGTCCATCTCTTATCCGCCCTTCTATGCTTAGAGGGCATAATGCTTTCCCTATTTATTGCGTTCTCGCTATGGGCCCTGCAGCTAGATTCTTCTAACTTCTCAACATCACCCATGCTCCTGCTCGCCTTCTCAGCCTGTGAGGCCAGCGCAGGCCTAGCCCTACTGGTAGCGACCGCCCGAACACACGGTACCGACCGCCTACAAAGCCTAAACCTGCTACAATGCTAAAAATTCTTATTCCAACACTAATGCTTGTCCCCACAACCTGGCTAACCCCTGCCAAGTGACTATGACCAACCACCCTGGCGCACAGCCTAGTCATTGCCCTCATCAGCTTGACCTGACTAAAAAACATGTCAGAGACAGGCTGATCCGAACTCAGCCTCTACATAGCCACGGACCCCCTCTCAACGCCACTTCTCGTTCTAACATGCTGGCTCCTGCCACTAATGATCCTCGCTAGCCAGAACCACACCGCCGCAGAGCCTGTAAACCGCCAACGGGCCTACATCACCCTTCTCACCTCCCTACAAATTTTCCTTATCCTAGCCTTCGGAGCCACCGAGATTATCATATTCTACGTCATATTCGAGGCCACCTTAATCCCCACTCTCGTTATTATCACACGCTGAGGCAACCAAACAGAACGGCTGAATGCAGGCACATACTTCTTATTTTACACACTAGCCGGCTCACTCCCACTTCTGGTTGCCCTTCTAATTCTACAAAACCACACAGGAACGCTCTCCCTACTCACCCTGCAATACTCAGATGCAATGCATATAACCACATATGCAGACAAACTATGATGAGCCGCCTGCCTCCTGGCATTCTTAGTTAAAATACCACTCTACGGAGTACACCTATGACTCCCCAAAGCACACGTAGAAGCCCCAGTTGCCGGCTCAATAGTCCTAGCCGCCGTCCTACTGAAACTAGGGGGCTACGGCATGATGCGGATGATAGTCATGTTAGAACCCCTGACCCCAGAACTAAGCTACCCCTTCATTGTCTTTGCGCTCTGAGGCGTAATCATGACAGGGTCAATTTGCCTCCGGCAGACCGACCTAAAATCCCTAATCGCCTACTCATCCGTAAGTCACATGGGGCTCGTTGCAGGAGGAATCTTGATTCAAACCCCCTGAGGCTTTACAGGTGCCCTCATCCTCATAATTGCCCACGGCCTGACATCCTCAGCACTCTTCTGCCTAGCCAACACCAATTATGAACGAACGCACAGCCGAACAATACTACTAGCCCGGGGCCTACAAATGGTTCTCCCCCTAATAACCGCCTGATGATTCATTGCGACACTAGCAAACTTAGCACTCCCACCCCTGCCCAACCTCATAGGAGAGCTCATGATCATTACCTCTCTTTTCAACTGATCCAACTGAACCCTGGCACTAACTGGGGCCGGAACCCTAATTACTGCAGGCTATTCCCTATACATGTTCCTCATGACACAACGAGGCCCCCTCCCAGCCCACATTATTGCCCTAGACCCCTCCTACACTCGTGAACACCTGTTAATAGCCCTCCACATCCTTCCCCTGCTTCTCCTGATTCTCAAACCGGAGCTAATCTGAGGCTGAACCGGATGTAGACATAGTTTAATTCAAAACGTTAGATTGTGATTCTAAAAACGGAGGTTAAAATCCTCTTGTCCACCGAGAGAGGCCTGCCGGCACCGGAGACTGCTAATCCTCGCCCCCTTGGTTGGACTCCAAGGCTCACTCGCATGCTTCTAAAGGATAACAGCTCATCCGTTGGTCTTAGGAACCAAAAACTCTTGGTGCAAATCCAAGTAGCAGCTATGCACACCACCTCATTAATAATAACAACAAGCCTACTCATAATCTTCTCACTCCTAATCTATCCCGTCCTGACAACCCTCTCCCCCGCCAGCCCAACCCCCGACTGGGCTCTCACCCATGTAAAAACAGCAGTAAAATGAGCTTTTCTCATTAGTCTCCTCCCGCTATTCCTCTTTTTAAACGAGGGGGCCGAAGCCATCATTACCAACTGAACCTGAATAAACACACTCACTTTCGATATTAATATTAGCCTTAAATTTGACCACTACTCCATTATCTTCACCCCAATCGCCCTCTACGTCACCTGGTCCATCCTAGAGTTTGCATCATGATACATGCACGCAGACCCTTACATAAACCGATTCTTTAAATACCTCCTAGTCTTCTTAATTGCTATGATTGTCCTGGTCACAGCAAACAACATATTCCAACTATTCATTGGCTGAGAGGGGGTCGGGATTATGTCTTTCCTCCTCATCGGTTGGTGATACGGCCGAGCCGATGCCAACACAGCAGCCCTGCAGGCCGTTATCTATAACCGAGTCGGAGACATTGGCCTAATTCTAGCAATAGCATGAATGGCAACCAACCTTAACTCCTGAGAAATGCATCAAATTTTCAGCATTAGCAAAGACTACGACCTCACCCTTCCTCTCCTGGGCCTAATCGTCGCCGCCACCGGCAAATCCGCCCAATTTGGACTTCATCCCTGACTGCCCTCTGCTATGGAGGGCCCCACACCGGTCTCTGCCCTACTGCATTCAAGCACCATGGTCGTCGCGGGAATCTTCCTGCTAATTCGAATGAGTCCACTAATGGAAGGCAACCAAACCGCCCTTACCCTCTGCCTCTGCCTCGGAGCCCTCACGACCCTCTTTACAGCCACATGTGCCCTAACTCAAAACGACATCAAGAAAATTGTTGCATTCTCCACATCCAGCCAACTAGGCCTGATAATGGTAACAATCGGTCTAAACCAGCCCCAGCTGGCCTTCCTCCACATTTGTACCCACGCCTTCTTCAAAGCAATGTTGTTCCTCTGCTCCGGCTCGATCATCCACAGCCTAAACGACGAACAAGACATCCGAAAAATGGGAGGCATGCACCACTTAACCCCCTTCACATCATCCTGCCTCACCCTTGGGAGCCTCGCCCTCACAGGCACCCCCTTCCTAGCCGGCTTTTTCTCTAAAGATGCTATCATTGAAGCCCTAAACACTTCTCACCTTAACGCCTGAGCCCTAATCTTAACTCTTCTTGCTACCTCCTTCACTGCCGTATACAGTCTACGCGTAGTCTTCTTCGTATCCATAGGCCACCCTCGTTTCAATGCACTCTCCCCTATCAACGAAAACAACCCCGCGGTCATCAACCCAATCAAACGACTTGCCTGAGGCAGCATTGTGGCCGGCCTGCTCATTACCTCAAACATCACCCCCCTAAAAACACCCATCATGTCAATGCCTATTCTGCTCAAACTGGCAGCCCTGGCCGTCACAATTCTAGGCCTACTTACAGCCCTAGAGCTTGCATCCCTAACGAGCAAGCAATTTAAACCAACCCCCTCACTTACCCCCCACCATTTCTCAAACATACTAGGCTTCTTCCCCGCAATTATTCACCGCACTGCGCCTAAACTCAACCTTATTCTTGGACAAGCAATTGCCAGCCAAATGGTTGACCAAACATGACTAGAAAAAGTAGGCCCTAAATCAGTAGTGTCCCACAGCCTCCCCATGATTACCACAACAAGTAACGCTCAGCGAGGGGCTATCAAAACATACCTCGCCCTCTTCCTTCTCACACTAGCCCTCGCAACCCTCGCACTCACCCACTAAACAACCCGAAGTGCCCCTCGACTAAGCCCTCGAGTTAACTCCAACACCACAAATAACGTCAGAAGAAGTACTCAGGCCGAAATAACTAACATCCCCCCTCCCAAAGAGTACATTAATGCTACTCCTCCCATATCCCCTCGGAATACAGAAAAATCACCCAAATCATCAGCGGGAACCCATGACCCCTCATATCAAGTTCCTCCAAACATCCCAGACAGCACCAATACACCCACAATGTATACTACCATATACACCGCAACCGAACGATTGCCCCACGTCTCGGGGTAAGGCTCAGCAGCCAAAGCTGCCGAATACGCAAATACCACGAGCATTCCCCCCAAATAAATTAAAAACAGGACCAAAGACAGAAAAGGGCCCCCATGACCAACCAGAATGCCACAACCCATCCCCGCTACCACTACCAACCCTAGCGCACCAAAATACGGAGACGGGTTGGATGCAACCGCAATTAACCCCAGTACCAAGCCGAACAAAAGTAAAGACATTATATAAGTCATAATTCCTGCCAGGACTCTAACCAGGACTAATGGCTTGAAAAACCACCGTTGTTATTCAACTACAGGAACCTTAATGGCCAGCCTACGCAAAACCCACCCACTGATTAAAATTGCAAATGACGCCCTAGTGGACCTCCCCGCCCCCTCCAATATTTCAGTTTGATGAAACTTTGGCTCCCTACTTGGACTCTGCTTAGCTACTCAAATCGTGACAGGACTATTCCTAGCAATGCACTATACTTCCGACATCGCTACAGCCTTCTCGTCCGTTGCCCATATCTGCCGTGACGTCAACTACGGATGACTAATCCGTAACATACATGCAAACGGCGCATCCTTCTTCTTCATCTGCATTTACATGCATATCGCCCGAGGACTGTATTACGGGTCATACCTGTATAAAGAAACATGAAACGTTGGAGTCGTCCTGCTCCTTCTAGTTATGATGACCGCATTCGTTGGTTACGTCCTACCCTGAGGACAAATGTCATTCTGAGGCGCAACCGTAATTACAAACCTACTTTCTGCGGTCCCATACGTTGGCAATACTCTAGTCCAATGAATCTGAGGGGGGTTCTCAGTTGATAATGCAACACTCACACGATTCTTTGCCTTCCACTTCCTCTTCCCCTTTGTCATCGCCGCCATGACCATGATTCACCTAATCTTCCTACACGAAACAGGCTCAAACAACCCAACCGGCCTTAACTCCGACGCCGACAAAATCTCGTTCCACCCATACTTCTCCTACAAAGACCTTCTAGGATTCGCAGCCCTGCTCGTAGCACTGGTCTCACTGGCCCTCTTCTCCCCCAACCTCCTAGGAGACCCGGACAATTTTACGCCTGCCAACCCACTCGTGACTCCACCCCACATCAAGCCTGAATGATACTTCCTATTTGCTTACGCCATTCTCCGATCAATCCCCAACAAACTGGGAGGTGTCCTAGCCCTCCTGTTCTCAATCTTAGTACTTATACTAGTGCCTATTCTTCACACCTCCAAACAACGAGGCCTCACATTCCGCCCGCTAACACAGTTCCTCTTCTGAACCCTCGTGGCAGACGTGATTATCCTGACATGAATCGGAGGCATGCCAGTCGAACACCCATTTATTATCATCGGCCAAGTAGCGTCATTCCTCTACTTCTTCCTATTCCTTTTCCTCGTCCCACTTGCGGGTTGAGTAGAAAATAAAGCCCTTCAATGAGCATGCAATAGTAGCTCAGTGTCAGAGCGCCGGCCTTGTAACCCGGATGCCGGAGGTTAAAGTCCTCCCTTTTGCTCAAAGAAAGGTGATTCTAACACCTACCCCTAACTCCCAAAGCTAGGATTCTAAGTTAAACTATTCTCTGATAGTGCATATATGGCTATCTCACATATACAGTATTAACCCATACAATGTAATGAAGTAGGACATACCATAAGACTACCATAACACCCCATAGTACATTTATAATATATGTAAAGTAGACATTTATGTATTAACACCATTGTTATGTAATATATGCATACAAGCGACCATACCAATAAAAAGTGTTACATAAAGCACAATATTAAGAAAGTACATAAGAGTCCCTTGGTGACAGTTAGCGATTTAAGATCTAACACAAAGTGAAGGTCCTAATACACACCAAGTCCTCCGCTACCCTGAAGTCAAGAAATCTGCGATGCAGTAAGAACCTACCATCAGTTGATCCCTTAATGCATACGTTTATTGATGGTCAGGGACAGAAATTGTGGGGGTTTCACTTAGTGAACTATTCCTGGCATCTGGTTCCTACTTCAGGGCCATTGATTGTTATAATCCCCCTAACTTTCATCGACGCTTGCATAAGTTAATGCTTTGTATACATAATAATCGTTACCCACCATGCCGAGCGTTCACTCCAGCGGGCAACGGGTTTCCTTTTTTCGTTTTCCTTTCATCTTGCATCTCACAGTGCAAGCAATAGTATTCAAATAAGGGTGAACATATTCCTTGCTTGGAATGATGATTATGAATGACATAAAACATTGCCAAAGAATTGCATAAATAGATTTCAGGAGCATAATGCTGATATATTTCTCCTCATTTATCTGTTATCGCCCCCTCTTCGGTTTTTGCGTCAAACCCCCCTACCCCCCTACACTCCTGAGATCACTAACACTCCTGCAAACCCCCCGGAAACAGGAAAACCTCTAGATATGTTTTTTACCCCAAAATGCGTTTATTTACACCATTATAATAATTCACAC